TGCTCGTTGCATACCTTGATCCACTACTGTACGAATAGCGTTTCCTGCTGCTGTTTGAGCAGCAAATGGTGTCCCTCTTCTTGTACCCTTGAATCCACAAGTACCGGCCGAGGACCAAGAAACAACCCGACCCCGTACATCTGTAACAGTCACAATGGTATTGTTGAAACTTGCTTGAACATGAATAACTCCCTTTGGTAGTCTACGTGTACTTTTACGTGAACCAATACGTCCATTCCTACGTGAACCAATTCTTGGTATAGGTTTTGCCATATTTTAGCATCTCATAAATATGAGTCAGAGATATATGGATATATCCATTTCATGTTAAAACAGATCTTTTATTTTTATTTGTACATTTGGGGTCCTTTAGAGAGTTCCTTTTAGAAAAATTATCCTTGTCTTTGTTTATGTCTTGGGTTGGAACAGATTACGATAATTCGTCCCCGCCTACGGATCAGTCGACATTTTTCACAAATTTTACGAACAGAGGCCCTGATTTTCATATTTTGCATTCCTTAACTTAAACTGAATTCCTAATCTACTTCGTGGAAGAAAATAAGTTTCTTGAAATTTCATTTAAAATCTCGACTTGTATCTCCCCAAAAGTAATCTTAAATCACCTAATCGTTCGAGTTCGAATCTTTGTTGCGGAGTCTAAAAATTATACGCCCTCGAGTTGAATCATAACGACTTACCTCAATTTTGACTCTATCTCCTGGTAGTATCCGTATAAAACTACGTCGGATCCTTCCTGAAACATAACCTAGAATCAGATCTTCATTATCTAAACGAACCCGGAACATACCGTTGGGAAGTGATTCAGTAATTAAACCTTCATGAACCCATTTTTGTTCCTTCATTCCAGGTACAACCCCCTTGAAATATCAACTAATGGAGGAGGAGTGATATTAGATAACTCTTTATCTTTTTTTTTTTCACAAATAATCAATTTCATATCTAATTTTGATAGTCGAAGGATTACCATATATAACACAAGATTTCTCCCCCGATTCCTTCTAATCGAGCTTCTCGGTCTGTCATTATACCTCGAGAAGTAGAAATAATTACAATCCCTATACCACCTAAAATTCTAGGAATTCTTTGATAGTTAGAATAGATTCGTAGACCAGGTCGACTTATCCGTTTTAAATTTAAAATAGTTTGAGATGGCCCCTTCCTATTTCTTCTATGTTGTAGGGTTAAAACCAAAAAATCTTTGTTGTTTTCCCGATGTTTTCTCACGTTTTCTATAAAACCTTCTCTTAAAAGTATTTTTACAATGCTTTCAGTGATGCTAGTAGATGATATTCGAACCGTTACTTTTCTATGCATGTCAGCATTTCGTATAGAGGTTATTATGTCAGCAATAGTGTCCCTACCCATAATGAACTAAAATTTGTGGTTCCTCAAAATTTTGATATAATAAACATGATATTTTTTGTTATGAAGTAACATTATTAAAGGTATATACGTGAGACACAATCTATTAATCATTCAAAATACTCTACTATACCTTATAACTCTATATGATGATGATGTTCTTATCTTATAATACTTCAGGGGCTAATGACACTATTTTAGTAAAATTTAACTTTCTTAATTCTCGGGCGATCGCACCAAAAACTCGAGTTCCTTTTGGATTTCCTTCTTCATCAATGACAACTGCAGCATTGTCATCATATCGTATTATCATACCATTATCGCGTTTGAGTTCTTTACAAGTACGTACAATTACAGCTCTGATCACTTCCGATCTTTTTAGGGGCATATTTGGTACTGCTTCTTTGATCACAGCAACAATAACATCACCAATATGAGCATATCGGCGATTACTAGCTCCTAGTATTCGAATACACATCAATTCTCGGGCCCCGCTGTTATCTGCTACATTCAAATAGGTCTGGGGTTGAATCATATCATTTTTTTTATCTGTTCTTTCAATGCAAAACAAAAGGGGCAAAAAAAAAAAAAGAAACCTGCAATTGCTTTTTTATTCCAAGAACTCTTTCTTTTGGTTATACGTTTCTATCACGAAATAATGAATTGAGTTCGTATAGGCATTTTGGATGCCGCTATTGAAATAGCCTTTCGAGCTATATTTTCTGCTACTCCACCCATTTCATAAAGTATTCTACCTGGTTTAACAACAGCTACCCAATATTCGGGAGATCCTTTACCCGACCCCATACGTGTTTCCGCAGGTCTTACTGTAACGGGTTTGTCTGGAAATATACGTACCCATATTTTTCCACCACGGCGGGCATTTCGTGTCATTGCTCGTCGCCCTGCTTCTATTTGTCTAGATGTGATCCAAGCGGGTTCAAGTGCCTGAAGAGCATATCGACCGAAACAAATAGAATTACCTCGATACGATATTCCCCTCATTCTTCCTCTATGTTGTTTACGGAATCTGGTTCTTTTGGGGTTATAGTTGATGGTTGTTTCGCAATGCCATCTCTACTACAGAACTGGACATGAAAGTTTCTTCTCATCCAGC